CTTAGAGTGAGACTTTGATCTATTCCATAACATACAAATTGGAAAGTTATACAGTCACCATAAAAAAAACTTATTCATAGAAATCACAAAACAGAGATCCTTGGCTCTGATGTTTCAAACCGCTCTGCTCTATTCTTTTTTATTATTATTATTATGTTTTTGAAGACTTGAATCTATTGATTAATTCATAGTTTCTGTCGTTTCTCCAAAATATTAACTCTTACGAAAAACAAGAAATAAGGAATCAATCGATTTTTGGATAATCCATATTATTATATTATATTATATGGATTTATATTTATACAGATAAAACTATACAGATAAAACAGATAAAAATTTATACAGATAAAACAGATAAAAATTTATACAGATAAAACAGATAAAACATCCTGCAAATCATTTTTATACTAATAGAACCTTACTCTCTCAAAAATCTAAAGATAAAATAAAAACTGTGATGAGATAATAAATAAGAATTTGGATGTGCGTCAAAATCTAATCTGCTTTTCAACCGGGAGGGTCAAAGTTTTTTTTGTTTGAATCATTTTTCTTTTATTAAGTTATAAGTTGAAAAGTTCATTAAATAATTGAAGAAGTTCTATTTATTCAATGAATTACTCCCCCCTAACCCCTTTCGTTTGTCCACTACTTCTTATAAATCTAAACAAAAGGTTTCGATAAACCCGAAAAAGAAGGAATAGTAATCTTTGACGAACAGACGAAGGGGATAAAAAATTATTATTATTTCAATACAAGACGACACAAGAAAGGATTTTCCGACCTTTCTTGTGTCGAGTAGAAGCTTAGGAAGAATAGTAATTCCTACTGGTGGAAGTATTTTTTTCTTCCGTTTACCCCGACCATTCCTTGTATTCTCTTCCTTTGTATTTGTATTCCTATTGTCTATTACTAGGAATGGGATGGATACAAGTAATGAATTCAAGACATCCTGCGAAAACAGTATAAACAAAGCAAGCAAAAAGGTTTACAGAATTTTTTGATCATACAGAATTGTAGAATTGTATCGATCGGAAATAAAAAAATTCGGCGCTTTTTACCAGCTCCGTGGTAAAGAATCTATGGATCTAGAAATTCATTTCGTACAATTGAACCTTTTCAAACTGTTTCTTTTTAAGAACCAAAAAAATTTGTGCCAAAATAACGGATGCCAAGAAGAACAAAAGGCCTTGGATGCGTAATGGATCTTGAAGCACTATTTCCGCATCTCCCTGACCAAATCCTCCCACATTAGGATTGCTTGTTAATGGTTGATCAAGCTTGATGGATTCACCCTCTGAAACAAGAAGTTCTGGTCCTGGAGGTATAATATCAACCCCTTGATGTCCATCCGATGCATCAACTATGGTTATTTCATATCCCCCCTTTTCTTTACGTACTATTCTACTTACTATTCCTGCTGATGTCGCATTATAGACTGTATTGTTACTCTTGCTCCCATCCGGATAAATCTGACCCCTTCCCCTATTCCCACCTACATATATGGGATATTTTAAGAAGTGAACGTCTTTTTTCGTAGCAGGGTCGGGGGAGAGAATGGGAAAGACAATTTCACTATATTTCTGACCGGGAACAGGACCTATCACAAGAATATTTTTTTTAGTAGGACGATAACTCTGAAAAGCTAGATTTCCCGTCTTTTCTTTCATTTCGGGAGAAATACGATCTGGGGGGGCTAATTCGAATCCCTCGGGTAAAATAAGAACAGCCCCCACATTCAAAGCCCCCTTTTTACCATTAGCAAGAACTTGTTTCAGTTGCATATCATAAGGGATTCGAACAACTGCTTCAAATACAGTATCAGGAAGCACAGCTTGCGGAACTTCAATATCCACGGGCTTATTAGCTAAATGGCAATTGGCACATACAATTCGTCCAGTTGCTTCTCGTGGATTTTCATAACCCTGCTGCGCAAAAATGGGATATGCATTTGAAATAGATGCCCGAGTTATTACATATATCATAATCGATACAGAAATGGATCGAGTCATCTGTTCCTTTACCCAAGAAAAAGTATTTCTATTTTGCATGGTCCAATCGTTGATCCCGGAATTTCTACAATAAATTAGAAAGGTAGCTAGCTAGTATAGTTCCCTATCCACGAGTCTGCCATTGTACTGGAATAATTGTACAAATATAGGACGAATAACTTGACCAGGTAAACAGGTAGAAGTATAAAGAATCAGTAAGATTGAAAATACTTTCCTTATACACGAAGAAACATTCTAATTTGATTCATATCATTCAATGAATGAGTTCTTCATTCATTCATTGAATGATAAATGACTACAAGTGAAGGAGATACACGATTTAAATAATGGAAGATCCAATATTTCACAATTGTATCTAGAATAACTGGAAAAGTGGAAACAAGACCAGATATAATTTGATCATTATGAGCCAATCCAAAATCGTTGTAGACCGAACCAATTATAAGTTCCCAACCATGGGTCGAGTGAAATCCAATCCATAAATCAGTAACTAAAAGAATTGAAAAAGCTTTTATTGTGTCACTTAAATTATAGAGAAATTCCTGAACCCAAGAATTAAGAATTCTAAGTTCTTCATTACCCAGAATAAAATAACCACTTAGAATAGCGAAACATATTATATTTGTCGAGAAATGCAAAATGATATGTAGATTATACTCATTGTGTGTTTTGATCAATTGTATCGTTTCCTTGTGTATTTCTATACGAAGCTTTTGTATATGTGTGTCCGGGTACTCCTTTATCATTTCGTCCAACAGGAATAGTTCTTCTAATTCTATGAATCTGTCTAGAATGTTTTTCTCTTGAATATTATTCAAAAAAGTTTCGGATTGCCGGGTATTCCACCAATTAGTAATCCAAGGTTCCAGACTTTTCTTAAATGAGAGAGAGACCCACCAGGGCAAAAATACTATAGATATGAGATATGGGAGGGAAGTCAATGTGTGTGTGTGTTTTTTTTCATTTTGTATATGTGAATTGTTAATGAATTTACTTCATTCGTCTATTCTATCTGATATTTCTCCGAAGCACGAATTCTATAACAAGGTATCGAACCTATAAATCTATTCCCATTTTTGTCTTAAAATTTCGTCCTTGGATCTAGATATAGAAATAGAATAAGGGTCCTTTTCGGCTAAGATATATATAGAATTCCCGGAGATATCTCAATTGGGAAAATTCGAACTAATTTCATCTAAATTTGATTATATCCGTTCGATGAATACTCGAAAACCTACTGGAAGTCACGAATATTCGTCGGATTTCGAGACGAAAAAACTCCCCTCGCATCAATTCATTATTTAGAAATGAATCACCATATAACCAAAGCCCGGAAATAACGTATTAATTAAAATTCTTGAACCTAAAAAGAAAAATTCTATATTACGATTACAAAATCCAAGTTCGGATATATTTGATGAAGCATACTTATTAGATTCTAATTATAGTAGATAATACTTTTGACTAGTATAAAATATAAAATGACTAGTATAAAATATAAAATGACTAGTATAAAATATAAAAAAATGGAGTTGGTTTACAAAAAATTGCTTTTGATTATAGTTGTTGTTCCATATACGTTCTCCTGCTTTTGTTTTATTCTATGTGGTCTCCTCGACAACGGAACGGGAAAAAATTTAATATGTTTCGCTCGAATGAACATTCTGCGGAAACTTAAGTTGTCTTAAAAGGGGAATTCACAAGTGTCTTTTCTCATGCTGGGAAGACATTTATTCTTCAGTTCATTTCAAAATATTTCAATTGGTACGCGCAAGAAATAGGCCGATTCAGCAGCTTTTTGTTCAATTTCTCGTGGAGTCAAATTATCATCAGTACGAGTCAATGGAATGGCTCCCTGGCCTCTGATTTCCATATAAAGGACACGACGAGGATAAAGACCCTCTTTAATCTCCATTCTAATGGATTGTATATCTCTCATAAGGAAACGAAGGAAAATGCGACGATTTATTCCCGGAAATCCCCAACGAAAAATACATACTATTCCTTCTTTTCTATCAAAGCGGTCATAACCACTACCTACATTCCACGAAATTGTGCACCACAAATAGGAGCTAATGAATAGACCTGCAATCCCATAAAAAGACATCACAATCCCTTGTGGAAAAAAAATTATTTGCTGAGATGGAAATACGGATATCAGATTCCTACCAAGATAACTGGAAGTTCCAACCACTAAGAACCCTAGTGAACCTAAAAAAAGGATACAGGCCCAACAAAAATTACTTGTTTTCCGAGACCCCGTTATAAGTTCTATCCATATATGTTCTGATTGCCAGTTCATACTATACTAGATCCGCTTGCATTCGATTGGAATTGAGAGAATAACCAAAATGAATTTGACTTTACTTCTATTGATCCCGAAGTAACTCTCATCAACTAGCACTATTTTGATGGAAACCATCAGGAGTAATTGGTTATATACGTTGACTTTTTATTTAAAATATTCGCCAATCCATTCATTTTTTACCAGCTATATCCATATATATGCATTTACGCGGATATCATGTGTCCGTATGCATAACAAACAGTTCTTTCCTTTGTGTTCGAAAAGAGCCACATATCGTACCATATTAAACTAAATAAATATATGTATTATGATCCCGTTATGATACCATGTTCAAATAAATTGATGAGAATTGGTTCCGTCGGATCTATACAATCTTATTTTTTTGGACATGAAGAAATAAAGAAGCCATTGCAATTGCCGGAAATACTAGGCCCACTAAGGGCACAAAAATGGAGGGTAAGTTGAGATCTGTCATAGAACGGGTGCCCCTTTCTTTATACCTATTATAAAGATATCTTATCATAAAGATATCTATTTATAAGTAATATTAATGAAATCTATTATAAGTGCAAGGAATGTCGAATTAAATGAAGTGTACCTAATTCATATTTCATTTTCAAAATGAATTTTTTAATTATTCTTCTCCCATCCTTATCTTCTTTCTAATAAGGAGTTTTTTTTATTAGTATGAACTAAATATAAATACTTGTTCGCTACAAATAATTGAATTTAGTGCTCTACTTTAATTTCAATTTCCTTCATTTTGATTCAAGGGAAAGAAACCGTGTAGTTGAAATAGCTCACTCAGAACACCTTTTAAAGGATTACGTGGTACGATTGAGTCGAATAAGCCCTTCTGGAATAAATACTCAGCTGATTGTGAACCCTCGGGTACTGTCTTATTCAATGTTTGTTCAATTACTCTTTTACCCGCAAATGCAATGTAGGCATTTGGTTCAGCAATAATAACATCTCCCAACATACCAAAACTGGCTGTTACTCCACCGGTTGTAGGAGATGTAAGGATTGAGACATAGAATAACTTTTTATTTGATTGATAATTATGTAAAACAGAAGAGATTTTAGCCATTTGCATCAAGCTCAAACTTCCTTCTTGCATACGTGCTCCTCCGGAAGCACACACAATAATGACAGGTAGAGATCGATTAGTCGCATACTCGATCAAACGGGTGATTTTCTCGCCAACTACGGATCCCATACTACCCCCCATGAACTCAAAATCCATAACCCCAATTGCTATTGGAATACCGTTTAGTTGACCTACGCCCGTTTGAACAGCTTCAGTTAAACCCGTCTTTCTTTGATAAGAATCGATACGATCTCTATAAGGTTCTTCCTCTGAATGAAATTCGATGGGGTCCATAGAGACCATATCTTCATCCATAGGATCCCAAGTGCCCGGATCAATCGAAAGTTCAATTCTATCTGAACTGCTCATTTTCAAATGATATCCACACTCTTCACAAATATTCATTTTTGACTTAAAAAATTTTTTATAATTTAATCCATAACAATTTTCGCATTGAACCCATAAATGTCTGTATTTTTGATTTATATTGAAATCACTGTCATTGTCATTGTCATTGTCATTGTCATTGTCATTGTCATTGTCATTGTCATTGTCATTGTCATTGTCATTGTCATTGTCATTGTCATTGTCATTGTCATTATCATTGTCATTACTATTCGTTCTTATACTAGTACTAGAACTCCCGCTTTCACTACCACTTACACTTTCCGTACAAATGAAACTATAAATATAACTGTCACTAGAATTGTCGGTACCACCTGAAATAGAACTATTAATACTGACTTCAAAACGAAGATAACTATCAATGCAACTATTAATGTGATTAGTCCAACTAGATTGAGTATCATACATGTAATGATAATTGTAGTGATTATTACTATTAGACCCACTATTCAAATAATTAGAAAAAACACTTTCTAGTTCACTCAGAAAAGAACTACCATTGTCAATCTCAAAAATCTGATTTTCAATATCAAAATATACAGAATAACTGTCACCATTACTATCCCTAACTAAAAAAGTGTCGTCCGAGATAAAACTCCAAATATTCCTGATATCAAATAAATAATCAACATTACGGAAAGTATAACTGCTACTATTACTCCAATGGGGAATGTTTTTCCCCGTATCCGTTTTAATAGGCTCTTCACTTCCACTGGTATGTCCAATAGCATCAGAACTATATATTGATTTATTCAGCCCACACCTATGTTCTAGCTTTTCGTTAAACAACATCAATTCGTTAATCAACATCAAATTGAACCACCATTTTTCCATAGAGTCTTCCCGCCCCCTATTTTATGAAAATACAATAGATGAATAGTCATTCGATAAAGAATCATTTTACTATTTTTTTTTATTTCCTATCAAAATGAAGCATATGGATCCAATCATTAGGATTGTTAACTAACAACGGGTGAGTATTGAAAGAAATGATTCTTATTTTTGGAGAATCCGGGGTATCCACTTCGATATATATTATGATCGAATCTTTTCCTCAATTTAAAATAGAAAGACAGGTTTCTCTCATGTCATGTACAAATTATCAATAACAAGATAAATAGTTGTTTCTTTTCTTCCTATAAAATGCAGAATTCATTCTCGTATAATCTCTATCCTATAATAAAATAATACGTTTCTATTGCAACATGGAACTAAAAAGACAATATACAGGGTGGGTAGAAGGAGCCCTCCCCTGGCTTGATCTCTAGTCTGAACCTACGGGATATAAAATGATCCACGAATCCCAAGGATCCATCGGATTCATTTTATTATGTACCTAACAATAAACAATAAAAGTATTGGGTTATTTACTCTTCAATCTTATCTTGTATTTAGATCTTGTGTATATACATATAGGTAAGATCTGTACAGATGTATCTGTACATATGAAAGATATATGTAAATACTATAGTATTAGTATTAGTATTAGTATAGAATACTAATTCTTTATCTTTATTCGGCTCAATCCTTTTTTTTTAGGAAAAGATTGGGCCGAGTTTAATTGCAATTAGGAGAACAAACAGGAATTACTGAATTACGCGCGCTTATTTATTCTCTGTATCTAGCTTCTATTTATCTAGCTTATCCACTGGTTCGAACTCGAATTTGATCTCCTTCCAGACTTCACA